TATTGTTACTCTTGCTGCCATCGGGATAAATCTGACCCCTTCCCCTGTTTCCGCCTACATATATAGGATATTTTAAGAAATGAACGTCCTTACTAGTTGCCGGGTCTGGAGAAAGAATAGGAAAGACTATTTCCCTATATTTCTGACCAGGCACTGGACCTATAACAAGAATATTTTTTTTGGTCGGACTATAACTCTGAAAAGAGATATTGCCTATCTTTTCTTTGAGCTCAGGGGAAATACGATCAGGAGGGGCTAATTCAAATCCCTCAGGTAAAATAAGAACAGCCCCCACATTCAACCCCCCTTTTTTGCCATTAGCAAGAACTTGTTTCACTTGCGTATCATAAGGGATTCTAACTACTGCTTCAAATACAGTATCAGGAAGCACAGATTGAGGAACCTCAATATCCACAGGTTTACTAGCTAAATGACAATTGGCACAAACAATTCGTCCTGTTGCTTCTCGTGGATTTTCATAACCCTGCTGTGCAAAAATGGGATATGCATTTGAAATAGATGTCTGAGTTATTACATATATCCCGATCGATACAGAAATAAATCGAGTAATCTGCTGCTTTACCCCAAAAAAAGTATTTCTATTTTGCATGGTCCAATTATTATTATTGATCCCCAAATTTCTACAATAAATTAGGTAGGTAGCTAGTAGAGTTCCCTATCCACAAGTCTGTCGTTGTACTCGAATACAAATAACTTAAATAAACAGGTAGAAGTATAAAGAAAGAGTAAGTCAAATTAAAATTTCGTTATGCGCGAAGAAAGATTCAGGTTGGATTTATATCAGGAGATCAAAAGAATTCTTCAGTCTCATTCATTCATTGAATGATAAATCACTACAAGTGAAGGAGATACACGATTTAAATAATGGAAAATCCAATATTTTACAATTGTATCTAGAATAACTGGAAAAGTGGAAACAAGACCGGATATAATTTGATCATTATGTGCCAATCCAAAATCGTTGTAGACCGAACCAATCATTAATTCCCAACCATGTGGAGAGTGGAATCCTATCCATAAATCAGTGACTAACAGAATAGAAAAGGCTTTTATTGTGTCACTTAAGTTATATAAGAATTCCTGAATCCAAGAATTAAGAATGACTAGTTTTTCATTACCCAGAATAAAATAACCACTTAGAATAGCGAAACAGATTATATTTGTCGAGAAATGCAAAATACTATGCAAATTATATTCATTATGTATTTTGACCAATTGTACTGTTTCTTTGTGGATCCCTATACGAAGCTTTTGTAAATGTGTCTCGGGGTACTCCTTTATCATTTCGTCCAACAGAAAAAGTTCTTCTAATTCTATGAATTTTTCTAGAACGTTCTTCTCTTGAATATCATTCAAGAAAGTTTCGGATTGCCTATTATTTAACCAATCATTAATCCAAGGTTCCAGACATTTATTAAATGAGAGAGAGACCCCCCAGGGTAAAAAGACTATAGATGCAAGATATGGAAGGAAAATAAATGCTTTCTTTTTTTTTTTTTCACTTTTCTTTTTTTTGAATTGTTACTAAACCTGCTTCATTTATTGATTTAGCTTATCTGATCTTTCCTTGAAGCATGAGTTCTATAACAAGGTATGGAACCTATGGATCTATTCCCATTTTTTATATAATTATTTAATTGAGTTTAGTCCTTTATTTAGTCTTTAGATTTAAAAGTCATATAGAAAGAAAAAAATAGGGTTTGTTTCGAATAAAAAAAAAATAAGCGAATAGAGTTCTCAAATATTTCAATTGAACAAATTAGAAACAATTATATTGGATCCTTTTTCGTTCTTTTTTCAATCAATCCTCAAAAAAACTCAAATCAAAGAAAAAAGAGTCTTTGAGTTTTTTTCGAGACAAAAGAACTGGGGATCAACTCATTTTTTGAATTTGAAAAAGTTTTACCCCCAGTAAAATGGGAGATATTTCATATTTATGAAGACTATTCATGATGAAATCCGAAATAGTTGGCAAAACTAGAGATAAAAGAGATAAATTGGATCATTATTAGAGATCCAATTATTTGTTTCTGAAAAAGCAAGAAGATAAAAGATTGTTTGACAAAACAAAAGAAATAAATTTAATGAGATATTATTTTTTTTGTATCTAACCTATCAATTATAAAATTGCATTTTTGCCTCAACTAAAAATAAAACATGAATTCTCTATTTAAAAATATCCGGTTGGGGTATATGTGATGATAGTTATTATACTTGTTAATAGTCTCAAAGAATTGATTTGAATTCCATACACATAAAAAAAAGGGGCAGACGAAAAATAGATTCTTAGTATATTTTAGTCGTTTTATTCGTTATGCGCCCCCTTTTTTCCTTTTTTCTATAGATCACCACATCAACAGAACAACTAAATAGAATTTCACATGTTCTGCTCGAAAAATATAACATGTTCTGCTCGAACGAGCATTCTTAAGACAAACTTTAGTGTATTAAAAAAAGAGGAGGAGGATCACTGAATTCCTTCCCTCATGCTTAGTTTATAAAGTATTCATTCCACATTTTATTTTTCAAAAACCTTCAATGGGTACGCGCAAGAAATAGGCTAATTCTGCAGCTTTTTGTTCCATTTCTCGTGGAGTTAAATTCTCATCAGTACGAGTCAAGGGAATAGTTCCCTGGCCCCTTACTTCCATATAAAGCACACGTCGAGTATAAAGGCCCTCTTTAACCTCCACTCTGATTGATTGAACATCACTCATAAGGAATCGAAGGACTATACGACGATTTTTTCCAGGAAATCCCCAACGAAAAATACACACTATTCCTTCTTTTCTATCGAATCGATCATAACCACTACCTACATTCCACAAAATAGTGGACCACAAATAGGAACTAATGAATAGACCCGCAATTCCATAGAAAGACATTACAATCCCTTGTGGAAAAAAAGATATTTGCTGAGATGGAAATACAGATATTAGATTCCTACCAAGATAACTGGAAGTTCCAACGACTAAGAATCCTAGTGAACCTAAAAAAAGGATACAGGCCCAGAAAAAGTTACTTGTTTTTCGAGACCCTGTTATGAATTCTATCCATATATGTTCTGATCGCCAGTTCATACTATACTAGATCCAATTGCATTCGATTGGAATTCGGAGAATAAACCAAATTAATTTGACTTTTCTTTTCCTGCTCCCCAGGTAACTCTCATCAACTAGCACTTGATGTGAACCGTTAGGAGTAATTGGTTAGATACATTGATTTTCCACTTTATATCAAATGATGATCCATTTTTAACCAGCTAGACCCTCATATACATGGATTTATACGGATATAATGTATACGCGTGGAAAATGTTTTTTTGTTAATTTGTAGTCACAAGGAACCACATATCATATCCACATTCTACTAAAAAAATAGATACCAAAAAGATGATCCAGTGTTGATTGAAATAGCTTGATGAGATTTAGTCCCATACATCTTAGCTAGACAATCTTATTTTTTTGAACATAAAGAAATAAAGAAGCCATTGCAAATGCCGGAAATACTAGGCCTACTAAAGGCACAAAAATTGAGGGTAAGTTGAAATCTGTCATAGAATGGGTGCCTCGATTTAATATTTTAACCTCTTATAAAGATATCTTATGATAAATATATATCTATTATAAGTAATATTTAGTAGTTAATAAATGTAAAGTAATATAAAAAGTAATATAAAGTAGTTAATAAGTGCAACAAATGTAAAACTACATTAAGTGTACCCATTTTTTTCTACACGAATATGTATGAGAATTCCATTTAATAAACTTTTTCTTATTATGTTTTCATTTTTATCTTGTTTCTAAAAGAAAAAAATACTAAAAAATTTTTATGAGTTCGCGACTCCAACTAATTCCAGGGGATTCATAGTAAAAAGATGGGTTTTCGGAAGTTATAGAGGTTACATCCATTAGTACATATTTATTTGTATTTTATCAAATAGGTATATAATAGGTATATTATATATATAGTAGAATATATTATATATTCTATATTAATTATTATTAATTATATATTAATATTATATGAATTATCGTTATATATAATGTAATGAAATAATTGTAATTATATCTATTCTATAAATTTTATATTAAATATATATATTATATATATCAATTTTTTATTAATAAAAATTAATATTTTTTAATAAAATTGAATTTATTTATATAATTTATATTAATTTATATATTGGATTGACTTTTTTGATATATTACATTCACACTAGTACATTTACATTAAATATAAATTTTATACTTTCATTTTTTACTTTACATAAAAGATATAAAATAGAATTCATAATAATTCTATTAACTGACAAAAAAAGACATTTAATCAAATAATCAAATTAAATAATAAATCAAAGTTTTAAGTCAAGGGAAAAAAACCGTGGAGCTGAAATAATTCACCCAGAACACCCTTTAAAAGATTACGTGGTACGATTAGGTCAAACAATCCCTTCTGGAATAAATATTCAGCTGCTTGTGAACCATCGGGTACTGTCTTATTCAATGTTTGTTCAATTACTCTTTTCCCCGCAAATGCAATGTAGGCATTAGGTTCAGCAATAATGATATCTCCCAACATACCAAAACTGGCTGTAACCCCACCAGTTGTCGGAGATGTGAGAATTGCTACATAGAATAACTTTTTATTTAATTGATAATTATATAAAGCAGAAGATATTTTAGCCATTTGCATCAAGCTCAAACTCCCTTCTTGCATGCGTGCTCCGCCAGAAGCACATACAATAATAACAGGTAGAGACTTATTAGTCGCATATTCGATCAAACGGGTGATTTTCTCGCCTACTACGGATCCCATACTACCTCCCATAAACTGAAAATCCATGACTCCAATTGCTATAGGAATACCATTTAATTCACCTATACCTGTTTGAACAGCTTCAGTTAAACCTGTCTTTTTTTGATAAGAATCAATACGATCTCTATAAGGTTCTTCCTCTGAATGAAATTCAATGGGGTCGGTCGAGACCATATTTTCATCCAGAGGATCCCAGGTGCCCGGATCAATCAAAAGTTCGATTCTCTCTGAACTACTCATTTTCAAATGATATCCACAGTGTTCACAAATATTGAGTCTTGACCTAAAAAATTGTTTATAATTTAATCCATAACAATTTTCGCACTGAACCCATAAATGTCTGTATTTTTTATTTATATCTAAATCATTAGACCTTCCTCTTATATTAAAATCACTGCCATTAACACTAGTTCTTATAGCAGAATTACGACTTTCATTACCACTTATACTTTCATTACAAATAAAATTATAAACATAATTATCACTGTAGTTATGGGTCTCGCCTGAAATGTAACTATCAATACTTATTTCATAACGCAGATAACTATCAATGCAACTATTAATATGATTATTCCAACTAGATTGAGTATCATACATGTAACGATAATAGTAGCGACTACTCTTTTTAGATCCACTATTCATAGAACTCGAATCCAGGTAACTAGAAAAAGAACTTTCTAGTTCATTGATAAAAGTACTATCATTGTCAATCTCAAAAATCTGATTTTCAATATCAAAATAAATAGAAAAACTATCCCCATTACTATCCCTAACTAAAAAAGTGTCGTCAGAAATAAAACTCCAAATATCTATGATATCCAAAAAATGCTCAACATTACTGAAATTACAACTACCACTATCATTCCAACTGGAAACTTTATTATCCATAGCATTTAAAACCGGGTCTTCACTTCCACTGGAATATCTAATAGGACCAAGACTATCCATCGATCTACTTAACCTATACTTGTGTTCTAACTTCCCATTAGAGAACATCGAATTTAACCACAACTTTTCCATATGGTATTCCCACCCCTTATTTGAAAATATAATAGATGAATAGTCATTCGATAAATAATTCTTTTTTTATTGGATTTCATATCGGAATTAAGCACATATGGATTCAGCCGTTTCGTTTGGACCGTTAACTAATACGAATAAGTATTTAATTCAAAGAACTCATTATCTTTTGTGTTGTGGAATGCGGGGTATAATTTCAATATTAATAGTGATTATGATTTATATGATTTAGGTTTATGATTTAAATGATGGAATCTTTTCCCCTATTATAATAGAAAAAAAGAAGGGTTTCTTCTCATATTGTGTACAAATTCCTATTAAAAGTATAAATATGAGTTTCCTGAATTCATTCTCGTATACCAATGGGACACGGAACGAAAAAGACAATATACAGGATCAGTAGAAAGCACGTTCCCCTAGCTTGAGCTAGGGTCTGCAACTTGGGTATATTAACTAATCCACCAATCCCAAGGATCCATAAGATTTATTATGTCTCCAACATAAGAAAAATAAGTATTTTAACCTTTGATTGTAAGTAAGGTCCTAGCCCCTGTACATTCTGTATATGTTGATACATAAAAGAAAACATATATGCAAAAAAGATATATGCAAATTTCAGGATCCTCTTTTTTTCGGCTCAATCCTTTTTTAGTAAAAGATTGGGCCGAGTTTAATTGCAATTAGGAGAACAAACAGGAATTACTGAATTATGCAAGCTTAGCTTTTATTTAACATCTAGCTTATCTACTGGTTCGTACTCAAATTTGATCTCTTTCCAAACTTCACAAGCAGCCGCTAATTCAGGACTCCAGTTGCAAGCTTCACGGATAATTTCATTACCTTCACGAGCAAGGTCACGTCCCTCATTACGAGCTTTTACACACGCTTCTAAAGCTACACGGTTAGCTACAGCACCTGGTGCATTTCCCCAAGGGTGTCCTAAAGTTCCGCCACCAAACTGTAGTACGGAATCATCTCCAAAGATCTCGGTCAGAGCAGGCATATGCCAAACATGAATACCACCTGAAGCTACAGGCAGAACACCTGGCATAGAGACCCAATCTTGAGTGAAGAAAATACCACGACTTCTGTCTTTTTCAATAAAATCATCACGTAATAAATCAACAAAACCTAAAGTCATCTCACGTTCACCTTCCAGTTTACCTACTACTGTACCAGAGTGAACGTGATCCCCCCCAGACATACGTAATGCTTTAGCTAGTACACGGAAATGCATACCATGATTTTTCTGTCTATCAATAACTGCATGCATTGCGCGGTGGATGTGAAGAAGTAGGCCGTTGTCTCGGCAATAATATGCTAAAGAAGTATTTGCAGTGAATCCCCCTGTTAAGTAGTCATGCATTACAATAGGGACTCCCAATTCTCTAGCAAACACAGCCCTTTTGATCATTTCTTCACAAGTACCTGCAGTAGCATTTAGGTAATGCCCTTTAATTTCACCTGTTTCGGCTTGTGCTTTATAAATTGCTTCGGCACAAAATAAGAAACGGTCTCTCCAACGCATAAATGGTTGTGAGTTTACGTTTTCATCATCCTTGGTAAAATCAAGTCCACCACGTAGACATTCATAAACCGCTCTACCGTAGTTTTTCGCGGATAATCCCAATTTTGGTTTGATGGTACATCCCAATAGAGGACGACCATACTTGTTCAATTTATCTCTCTCAACTTGGATCCCATGAGGTGGGCCTTGGAAAGTTTTGGAATAAGCAGGAGGAATTCGCAAATCTTCCAAACGTAGAGCTCGTAAAGCTTTAAACCCAAATACGTTACCTACAATGGAGGTAAACATGTTAGTAACAGAACCTTCTTCAAAAAGGTCTAATGGGTAAGCTATATAAGCAATAAATTGATTTTCTTCTCCAGCAACGGGTTCGATATGGTAGCATCGTCCTTTGTAACGATCAAGGCTGGTAAGTCCATCAGTCCACACAGTTGTCCATGTACCAGTAGAAGATTCGGCAGCTACTGCAGCCCCTGCTTCTTCAGGTGGAACTCCAGGTTGAGGAGTTACTCGGAATGCTGCCAAGATATCCGTATCTTTTGTCTCATACTCAGGAGTATAATAATTCAATTTGTAATCTTTAACACCAGCTTTGAATCCAGCACTTGCTTTAGTCTCTGTTTGTGGTGACATAAGTCCCTCCCTACAACTCATGAATTAAGAATTCTCACAACGACAAGGTCTACTCGACATGGATTGTGAATGAAACATTTGAAAAAAAAAATCTTTCAAACAATTTTCAATTCAATTATCAATTAATATTCTCAATTAATTAATAATAATTTGTATTTGATTCGTCAAATACATCATTATTGTATACTCTTTGATATGTATGGCGCAACCCAACCCTTGTTTTGTAAGTTTGTAGTTTATCGCTCTTCTTTTTTTTTATCTAAATGTCTTATCTAACATAGTAAATATTCTCTAAATACTCAATAGTAAATAGTATCTAAATACTCAAAAAAATCCCTCTTGACAGTGATATATCTTGTAAGTGATATATCTTGTATATGTAAATCCTAGATGTACAAATAACCATAACTCATCCATCAAAAAGGTATAGTCTAAACCACAAATGGGCTAAAATACTTATGAAATACTAAATAATAACGAACAATGAGATCGAAAAAATGAATAAGAAATCGAGTTTAGGTTCGAATTACATAATTACATAAATTATAAAATGGAATATGATATGTATAGAACTCTCTATAATGGTAGATAAAATAAACACACTTCTCCATGCTTCTTATTCATCTTCATCTACTTTATTTGAAAAAGGATTGTGGTTAAACTTGAAAATTCATTCATTGAATGAGTAAATGATTGAATTAGATTCGGTTGGATGGTACCAACTAAATCAAGTGTTAACTTTCATTTATTATTGAATTAACCGATCAACTTGCTATCGGACATTTTTTTATTCGGAAATATTCCAAAAAATTTCGACATATTTCACTTTATCATCATTATGCAAATAAATCCTACTACTTCTGGTACTGCGGTTTCCCAATTGGAAGAAAAAAACCTAGGGCGTGTTGCTCAAATTATCGGCCCAGTACTGGATGTCGTTTTTCCCCCGGGTAAAATGCCCAATATTTATAATGCCTTGGTAGTTAAAGGTCAAGATGCCGATGGTCAGGAAATTAAAGTGACTTGTGAGGTACAGCAATTATTAGGAAATAATCGAGTTAGAGCTGTAGCTATGAGTGCTACAGACGGTCTAACGAGAGGAATGGACGTGATTGATACGGGAGCTCCTCTAAGCGTTCCAGTTGGTGGAGCCACTCTGGGACGAATTTTCAACGTTCTTGGTGAGCCTGTTGATAATTTAGGTCCTGTAGATACTCGCACAACATCTCCTATTCATAGATCCGCACCTGCCTTTATCCAGTTAGATACGAAATTAGCAATCTTTGAAACAGGAATTAAAGTAGTGGATCTTTTAGCCCCTTATCGCCGTGGAGGAAAAATTGGACTATTTGGGGGAGCTGGAGTGGGTAAAACAGTACTCATTATGGAATTGATCAACAACATTGCTAAAGCTCATGGAGGTGTATCCGTATTTGGTGGAGTAGGCGAACGTACTCGTGAAGGAAATGACCTTTACATGGAAATGAAAGAATCCGGAGTTATTAATGAAAAAAATATTACAGAATCAAAAGTAGCTCTCGTCTATGGGCAGATGAATGAACCGCCGGGAGCTCGTATGAGAGTTGGGTTGACCGCCCTAACCATGGCGGAATATTTCCGAGATGTTAATGAACAAGACGTACTTCTATTCATTGACAATATCTTTCGATTCGTCCAAGCAGGATCTGAAGTATCTGCTTTGTTAGGGAGAATGCCTTCTGCGGTAGGTTATCAACCTACCCTTAGTACAGAAATGGGTTCTTTGCAAGAAAGAATTACATCTACAAAAGAGGGATCTATAACTTCTATTCAAGCAGTTTATGTACCTGCAGACGATTTGACCGACCCTGCGCCTGCAACGACATTTGCGCATTTAGATGCTACTACCGTACTATCAAGAGGATTAGCTGCTAAAGGTATTTATCCAGCAGTGGATCCTTTAGATTCAACGTCAACCATGCTACAACCTGGGATCGTCGGCGAGGACCATTATGAAACTGCGCAAAGAGTTAAGGAAACTTTACAACGTTACAAAGAACTGCAAGACATTATCGCTATCCTTGGGTTAGACGAATTATCCGAAGAGGATCGTTTAACCGTAGCAAGAGCACGCAAAATTGAGCGTTTCTTATCACAACCCTTCTTTGTAGCGGAAGTATTTACAGGTTCTCCAGGGAAATATGTTGGCCTTGAAGAAACCATTAGGGGCTTTAAACTTATCCTCTCCGGAGAATTAGACAGTCTTCCCGAACAGGCCTTTTATTTGGTGGGTAACATCGATGAAGCTACCGCGAAAGCTATAAACTTAGAAGTGGAGAGCAAATTGAAGAAATGACCTTAAATCTTTGTGTACTGACCCCTAATCGAATTGTTTGGGATTCAGAAGTGAAAGAAATTATTTTATCTACTAATAGTGGCCAAATTGGTGTATTACCAAACCACGCTCCTATTGCCACAGCTGTAGATATAGGTCTATTGAGAATACGCCTAACTGACCAATGGGTAACAGTAGCTTTGATGGGCGGGTTTGCTCGAATAGGTAATAATGAGATCACGATTTTAGGAAATGATGCAGAGATAAGTACTGATATTGATCCGCAAGAAGCTCAACAAGCTCTTGAAAAAGCGGAAGATAACTTGCGTAAAGCAGAAGGTAAAAGACAAGCAATTGAGGCGAATCTAGCTCTGAGACGAGCTAAGACACGAGTAGAGGCTATCAATGTTATTTCTGCTAGTTAATGCATCGAAACAATCAAAACAAGTTCTTTATTAGACAAAACTGTCTATTTTAATTCCAATAAAAATGGAAAACAATTAAGTCTAATCTAATAAATACAACAAAAAAATAAAATGAGTATAAAAACTTATTAGATACCGAAATCAATGGTATCTAATAAGTTCTACCTACTATTGGATTTGAACCAATGACTCCCGCCGTATGAAAGCAATACTCTAACCACTGAGTTAAGTAGGTCTTTTATTACTACAAACTACAAAGTAAAAAAAATTCATTACTTTACTTTTGGGATTATATAGGAAATATGACTTCTAAGCAATACCAATCCTTAACTTCATTAAAAAGAAATGGCCAAAGAACTATTATGGAGATCATACCCATCTTGACAAGAAATTGTCTATATGATAAGATGTTTATCACAAGGACTATAGCTCAGTTGGTAGAGCAACTCGTTTACACGTGCGCCAATGTTTTTCAAAGGAGTCAATCAAGTAATCAAATAAATGATCTTATTGATAAATCAATGTCTTACTCCATAGATTCGAGAGAACAAGAGAACAATAGCCTGACATAACAAATATTTGGTCAGTCCGATTCAAGTGTGAATTCTGATACCAAATAAAGCCCATCATTGATTTGAGAATTGATAAGGTGAATACCCAGTCTATTCAATGCTAGGGATAACGAGTATAAAGGCCTTAAAAAACCTCTTTTCGTCCTATGAACTTTAAGGTGTAAGAAGTCTCATATTTGACTCTTAGAGCGGAACGATGGAGACTCCATTAAACTTTAAGTTAGGTGGATCTAGGCCATAACCCTAAGCAGACCTACGTCAAAGTAATCCTTCTTTGAAACACTTTGGTATTGCTCTTAGATCAGAATTCGACTAATGAATCAGAGCAAGTGGAGCCATCTCATTATCTTCTTGTTTTTGTTGAAGAAAAAACATGGTGGACTAACTGATCTTTTCATCAGTTAATGAAAGAGCCCAATGCAACAAAATGCATGTTGGGTCTTTGAAACAGTTCGAATCATTTTGATAATAAAAAGTTTGATCTGTTTTACCGAGAAGGTCTACGGTTCAAGTCCGTATAGTCCTATACATTATATATAATATTTACTTATATATATATATTTTTTTTTTTGATTTCCTCATCTCATTAGTACTATATTATATTCATTTTTGGGTAGTCAGTTGGTGAGTCCCTAGAACTAGAAGCATTACCCTATGATAATCTCGATTCATAGGTACACGAAAATGAAAACCCAAATTGGATTTAGTTGAATAGATACAATTAATATTTTTATAAAATCTCTGATAAAAAATGCATTCTTTTTTGTTAATTGTCGTCGGTGAATGGAATGACATAAAAAAACCTTTTTCTGTTACTCTCAAAGAGTTTGTCATAGACTTTTGCTTTGGGATTTATACCCAATCCTTTTTTAAGTTAAATGAAAATAATGACATGATCTCGTTTAAAAACTACAAACCTACTCAACCTAATCTAAGCTTAAGTCACACTAGTACCTATTAGTTTAGTTTTTGTATTATATTTGTGGAATACTCTAACAAATAAATAACTTTTTGGTATTGGTAGAAGAGCAACGCCAATTTCTTGTTTTATAGAAAATGAATTGGTTATAAATTGATCAAATCACTATTTCGACTCTATTGAATTTCTATGAGTTCCGCAGGTTTGTAGATTTTATTTATCAAATCGTTCGATATTGATAATATGTTATTATTTTCTATTACTATTACAAAGTATCTTATGCCAAATTTATGAGTCCACCGATTATACCTATACCCCTCTACTATACTTATGTGGGTTTGCTTCAAAACACACTTTCTCTTATAGCGAAATTTTAGGTTGGCCCTATTACTAATATGGGTTAGTCTTACTAAGTGGTATTCCTGTAATAAAACAAATAAATAAGTTGGTTGATTCTAAATCACCTTTTTTTTTTACTTTAGGTTAGTATTACTAATTGATTCGAAAGATTTTTGCATTATAACTCTAAAAAACACCTTTATTTTTTTTTGTTTCTTAGAGAGTCTGTGGGGACAGTATAGATCCAACTAAAGTTTCTTTGATATGGAAAAAATTTTTTATAGTTTGTTTCCTAGCACTTCAAGAGATTGAATTAATTAAATTAACAATTATATCCATTTTAAATTATATCCATTTTATATATAAATATAAGAATTTTCTTCATTTTTTTAAAATAATCTAAATCTAGGCTAGGGCAAGAAGAGAGACTAAAATCTTTTGATGTATTCTTTTTTTTTTGACATATTTGTATTGAGTCAATAGCCACAATAATCCTCTCCATTTTTTTATAAAAAAAATACTTAGAATATAATAGAAATCCCTGGGCCTTTTTGATAATGCCTATATCTTATATCACTAAGACTAAGAACAATAAAATCCTTATTTGACTTAACTTAAACTGTTCTGGAGGAATTGACAATTCATTCCAATTCGAATCGACTAATTCACTATATTATACATTAATTAATAGGAGTGCATTTATGTTTCTGCTTTATGAATATGATATTTTCTGGGCATTTCTCGTAATATCAAGTGTTATTCCTATCTTAGCATTTATAATTTCTGGAGTTTTAGCCCCCCTTAGTGAAGGACCGGAGAAGCTCTCTAGTTATGAATCGGGTATAGAACCTATTGGGGATGCTTGGGTACAATTCCGAATTCGTTATTATATGTTTGCTTTAGTTTTTGTTGTTTTTGATGTTGAAACCGTCTTTCTTTATCCGTGGGCAATGAGTTTTGATGTATTAGGTGTATCCGTATTTATCGAAGCTTTAATTTTTGTGCTTATCCTAATTGTCGGTTCAGTTTATGCATGGCGAAAAGGAGCATTGGAATGGTCTTAGCTCCTGAATATTCAAACAATAAAAAAGAGTCCATTGAGACAGTTATGAATTTGATCGAGTTCCCGTCACTTGACCAAACAATGCCAAATTCCGTTATTTCAACTACGTTGAATGATCTTTCAAATTGGTCAAGACTCTCGAGTTTATGGCCTCTTTTATATGGTACCAGTTGTTGTTTTATTGAATTTGCTGCATTAATAGGCTCACGATTTGACTTTGATCGTTATGGATTGGTACCAAGATCAAGTCCTAGGCAAGCAGACCTCATTTTAACAGCCGGTACAGTCACAATGAAAATGGCTCCTTCTTTAGTGAGATTGTATGAACAAATGCCTGAACCTAAATATGTCATTGCTATGGGAGCCTGTACTATTACAGGAGGGATGTTTAGTACCGATTCTTATAGTACCGTTCGGGGAGTTGATAAGTTAATTCCTGTTGATGTCTATTTGCCGGGTTGCCCACCTAAACCCGAGGCAGTTATAGATGCAATAACGAAACTTCGTAAGAAGATATCTCGAGAAATATATGAAGATAGAATTGGTTCTAAACAAGAAAATAGATGTTTTACTATCAATCACAAGTTTCATGTTCAGCGCAGTATTCATACTGGAAATTACAATAAAGAATTGCTCTATCAATCACCATCTACTTCAGAAATAACTTCTGAAGAATTTTTTAGATCCAAAAGTTCAATATCTTCCCACAAATTAGTGAATTGAGCAGGTTGCTTTTGCGGAGAATGACAAAAAAAAGCTTGAATCTTTATAAATTTCATTGTAAATATGAAATAATTATACAAATCCAAATGTGGGAGAGATCAAGAAGATGCAGAGTCATTTATCTGCTTGGTTAGTCAAGCATGAGCTTGTTCATAGATCCTTGGGCTTTGATTACCAAGGAATAGAGACTTTACAAATAAAACCGGAAGATTGGGACTCCATTGCTGTCATTTCATATGTGTATGGTTACAATTATTTACGCTCTCAGTGTGCCTATGATGTCGCACCAGGTGGATTTTTAGCTAGTGTATATCATCTTACGAGAATACAGTATGGGGTGGATCAACCGGAGGAAGTATGTATAAAAGTATTTGTCCCAAGGGAAAATCCTATAGTCCCATCTGTTTTCTGGGTTTGGAGGAGTGCTGATTTTCAAGAACGCGAATCTTATGATATGTTTGGAATTTCTTATGATAATCATCCACGCCTTAAACGTATTTTGATGCCTGAAAGTTGGATAGGCTGGCCTTTACGTAAGGACTATATTACGCCCAATTTCTATGAAATTCAAGATGCTCATTGAATGATAAGAAATTAATGTCACGTATATGAGACAACTTCAGATTTCAAGTCAAACAATACTTTGACTTTACGTTCTGTTCCCTATAAGAGTAACTTGATTCTAATTCGTATTCTGGATGAGCTAAAAAAGGGTGAATTTATATTATTCCCAACCCCATTTTTTCAAAATGCTCTCAGTTTTTGTTTTGATAAGCAGAGACAATAGAATGAATCAAAAGGGTTCTGTACCATGAACTTTGTACCGCGCATATCACGTAGATAAATCCCAGAAAGTAAAACAAGTAAGAATCAAGTAAAAGAAATAGAAAAAATAAGAAATTCAACAATAAAAAAAGATCGAATTTCATTTAATGTATAGATACCCGTATTGATTAAATTGTCTGAGTATTAAGTATTCTTAATAGAATTCATTATGTGTCAGGAACCAGATTTGAACTGGTGACACGAGGATTTTCAGTCCTCTGCTCTACCAACTGAGCTATCCCGACTATTTGACATGTCGTCACCTTATATTACTCCAGGGTTTCTGTTTTTGTCCATTTTTTTTTTTCTTTTTTTGTCTTAAAAATGAAATAGTCAATAGGAAAAGAGGAAAAATACTTAGGAAGTCAAATCGTTTTTTTGGGGATAGAGGGACTTGAACCCTCACGATTTCTAAAGTCGACGGATTTTCCTCTTACTATAAATTTCATTGTTGTCGGTAGTGACATGTAGAATGGGACTCTCTCTTTATTCTCGTCCAATTTATTATTATTCTTTTTTTTTGAAAAAAAAAATAACACTTTGGAGTGAATGATTTGATCACTGAATATTCCACTATTACTTGAATTTGGAATGAATTCAGAATAACTCTTAATTTAGAAAATTATTGATTTTAATTTATATTTATATATATAAATTAGAGAAATAATAAATATAGAAATAAAAATTATGGATTCGGGTCCTGATTAATCAGTTGCAGTATATATGTGCGTGTTAAGAGGGTTACCCTTTCTTAGAGAGAAAGAATAATTCCAGATACCACCGCAATGCAATCAACTCCATTCGTTAGAACATCTTCCATTGAGTCTCTGCACCTATCCTTTTTTCTCAAAACAAGGATTTGGCTCAGGATTGCCCCTTTTTCATTCCAGGGTTTCTCTGAGTTTGGAAGTTACCACTTAGTAGGTTTCCATATCAAGGCTCAATGCAATTAAGTCCGTAGCGTCTACCTATTTCGCCATATCCCCTTTTGATTTGAGACCGGAATTCCATTGTAATTCCTTCCCCTTCTTTGATTTCCATTTTTTTTTTAGAATTTAGAAATAGAAATATTGAATTAATTAGATACATATTTCTATAGTGAAAAAGTATTTATGACGACTTTTTGACCTATTCTCTCATTTTAATTTTATCAAATGATCCATATCCATCCAATATCCAATCGAAATTGATTCTATCATTGATGTATCTGCAATTCAATAGGGATAAGATATATCCCTAGATCTATGTCTCTACCCACCTTATTTTTCCAGCAGGATTTGGAATACTGGAACGGTCGATATTTATTCTTCTCTTTTTTGTCCTATTTCCTTCCTTTCCAAGAAGACTCTCTTATTATGATCTATATTGTATTTTGATCCTTATCCTTTCCTTATATTTTTTGTTAGAAGAGATAAACTATAGGCCTAAATATATAATAAGAGTATAACTCTAATTGTTCTAATTTCACTTTTTTGGATTTTCCTAATCTAATAAAAAAAGTTTTTATTCAATTCATAAATTGATATTGTATTGAATACATTTTTTTCACTTTTTAGAGTTATTTTTGAGTATAAAAAAGAAATAGTTAATAAAAATATTTCATTCTAATTTAATGAAAATTTCTATTTTAATTAGTTAATTTATATTTTTATTTATTAATATAATTCTTTTTGTTATTTTCATCAAAAAAATATTACTATAAAAATATTACTATAATAGTATATAATTATATTACTCTAAACTCTAATAGTTATATAGTGAATTCTCTAATAGTCTAGTTAATTATATATTAGTGAACTAATATATATATATAATTTAACTTAATATTAATAGAGTTTTTTGTCATTAGAATTGAGTTCTATAATATATATTATTTAGTTCTATAATTCTATAATATATATTAATTAATCTTAATAAATGTGAAACAAGAACTATACAACTATATACTATTACATTAAATTACATAAAATTGACTATAATACTAGAATATAGTATGTTATACCTATAGAGATATAATCTATGGATTATATAAGATAACGATATAAAATACAAAAAATATAACATACAAAGAAAAGGCTATACAATAAGTATGAAATATAGATAAGAAAAAAATGGACAAAAACAGAAGATGCTAACAATTTGCTTAATTGCCATACATTATTTTTTTTCTGTTATGTGAGCCCTCTTAGCTCAGAGGTTAGAGCATCGCATTTGTAATGCGATGGTCATCGGTTCGACTCCGATAGCGGGCTTTTTCCCTATTTATTATCTTATTTTTACATGATTGATGATAGCCTGCCTCTTGAGATTAAGAAATATTTAAAAGACTGCTCTCCTTTTGCTTTCTTCAAATGTTGAGTTGCTCGTTTATTATGTTATGAGACAGTAACTTCCAACTATGAATAAAAAATCGGAGTAATTAGACCTCTATCGGACAACTATAGAACAAATCCGAAAACGTAGCCTTAATCTCGTATCTATATCTCTATACACATAGATAGATATATTTAGATAGATATCTATCTATAACTATAAAATCTAAATAAAATATAATATAAAATATCTAATAAAACATATAAAAAAATGCATATGGATACAATCCATTACTTATGTATATTTTTCTTTGGTTTGTTTATGCTTTAGTGCAGCCTTAACTTAATTTAGATTTTTTCTGTAAACTTAAATTTCAATAAAATATTCATACTAAAATAAAGGAGTTTTTATGTCTCGTTACCGAGGACCTCGTTTCAAAAAAATACGCCGTCTAGGTGCTTTACCAGGACTAACTAGTAAAAGACCTAAATCTGGAAGTGATCTTAAAAACCAATTGCGTTCTGGTAAAAGATCACAATATCGTATTCGTTTAGAAGAAAAACAGAAATTGCGCTTTCATTATGGTTTGACAGAGCGCCAATTACTTAGATATGTGCATATCGCTGGAAAAGCCAAAGGATCAACAGGGCAGGTTTTGCTACAACTACTTGAGATGCGTTTGGATAACATCCTTTTTCGATTGGGCATGGCTTCGACTATTCCTGCAGCCAGGCAATTAGTTAATCATAGACATATTTTAGTTAATGGTCGTATAGTAGATATACCAAGTTATCGTTGCAAACCCCAGGATATTATTTCAACAAAGGATAATCAAAGATCAAAAGCTCTGATTCAAAATAATATGACTTCATCCCCCCCTGAGGAGGTCCCAAAACATTTGACTCTTGACTCAATCCAGAGTAAAGGATTAGTAAACCAAATAATAGATAGTAAGTGGATCGGTTTGAAAATAAACGAGCTCTTAGTTGTAGAATATTATTCTCGTCAGACTTAAACTCAGGAAAATAACAAGCAAAGGTTCGGACAATTTTGCCCGCTTTTGGCAGATATAAAAATATCTAACGGAAATCTAAGTTTAAGCTAAGGGCTTTTCTTTTTGATCCAGGTTTTTCCCAGTTATGTATTACACCAATATGTATTATAACAATCGGGAGTCAAATTATCATTCCTTTTTCCCACTTTTCGCTATTTTTATACCAATTAGGAATAGAAAATATCTCTCATCTCAAATAAGGATATAATTCTTATAGAATAGAAATAAAGGTATAACTGGTTATTTAATACATTGTGTTAAATAGCCTTCGTGAATTAGGTGAAGGTACAGAAAAGGAGAGAGAGGGATTCGAACCCTCGGTAAACAAAAGCCTACATAGCAGTTCCAATGCTACACCTTCAACCACTCGGCCATCTCTCCTACATAACATAATCTTATTATTGACCATAAACCGAGTGAATAGCGAGTAATTCCTATTCTTGCAGTATAGTTACAACCCTTTTTTTCTAATAGAAATTAAAAAACTTTTACCAAACTATTAAAATAAAAATATTCAATAGATAAAAGAATCCATTTTATTTTTTAAGAATTAATGAAAAAGAAAAAGGGGATATACATTACATTAATATTGGGTAAGACGAAGATCTTTTCTTATTTTTTATTTATATTAGACTGAATAAGACCAATGACTTCACTTAGAAAAAATCAACTAACTGAAGGATCCCTATTTTAGACTATGATTACATTTAAACTAGGGTTCTATAGGAAAAAAAGCTTTTCCATACCAAATCCCTGATTTCTCAATGGCAACTCCTCTAATTACCTACCCCATGGATCTATTACAAATGGATGAATTGTTCCATAAGTTTTTCTATTTCGACTGTATAGTGTATTATACACATTATAAAAACAAACAGGTGACTTTTTTAGAGAATATTTTATATTTTTATCTTTGAATCATGATCAAATCAAAACTTCTTAAGTTCTCAGATAGTGTAGGAACATGAAGCCTTGATTCTTAAAAAACAAAATTAAATGGATAATAGTTCCCTTCATTGAGATACTCAAAAATTTGGATCAAATCCAATCATATTCAACTAGTTGTTATCTCTCCCTGGGAAGGGCACAATTTGAGTATAAAGTCTAGTCTATATATTTTTTTTTTAGAATTAGTCTGTTTTTATGTTATTTCGTACTGTACAATTCCTTTGTTTGTTAGATCATTTTCCTCAAGGTAAATGAGAAGAATTGTAGAATGAGTTGCTAATTATGCCTAGATCTCGGATAAATGGAAATTTTATTGATAAGACCTTTTCAATTGTAGCCAATATCTTATTACGAATAATTCCGACAACTTCAGGAGAGAAAGAAGCATTTACCTATTACAGAGATGGTGCGATTTGATTCTTTTTTTTTTTTTTTAGCTATAAGTCTTACTAGAAAGAGATATGTTTCGGGTTCAAGATAGA